AGATGCATTTTCTTTGGACCTCATTTTTTTTATTTCGCGTCTGGCTCTAATGAATAATTAGAAATCAAATCAATGTAGCGATTAAGCCTAGAGGGAAATTCATACATTCCATTTACTTGACTTTATGGTTTATGGCTAGAATTTATGGAAAGATTACTAGCCCTGAAGTAAAATACGTAGAAAAAGAGTAAATGCCTACAGTCTATATGTATTGTTATTGTTCTATTTCAGTGACAGCGTCATTTCCATTTTGTTGAAAAGGATCTGTGATCCCTTAAATCAAATATACGCGACTACCACCAGTGACAATTGTTCGGTCTATTTGATAGATAGGGAAAGTTTATATTCTTCCGATTCTGGTTTTATCAATTAGATGAAAGAATAATGGCCTAAACCTTACCCTACATAAGTCTTTTCTATCCACCCCCATCTATCTGCCCTCACGAAAAAAAGAAGCCGCCTTCACGAAAAAGAAAGACATTGGATTTCTTTCTCGATCTATCTATCTGGTTTAAAAATAATTGATGATTCCATTGGAAAAGAAACGTGGATTTCTCTCTCTTATGATGAGAAAATGTGTATCTCTTTAATTAATGAGATATCCGCTACAAATCAAAATTTTTAGCTACTCATTATGTTATGATTGGGACGACTTGTTGATTGATTTAGAGATCAAATTCGGTCTTTATCCTTACTAGAAAAGTTTATTCAAATAATGATGTCGAAGTAGGAAATTTTGCAAATGAAACGTTTTAAATGATTCCTATTTTCATGATTTCTTATGAATCCTTGGTACTCGAATAAGTGTGAGATTGGCGAATCTATCCTATTGAGTTACTTTCGGCTTTTACGGGTGATTGGATTAGCTTATTTAATTGATGACTTATACTCATTCCGTTCCGGGATTGGGAATCTAATTAAAGAACCTCTTTAGTTTAGTTGTTCAAAAAAGAATTAATTGGATCTTTCATGAGTGATCATCTTGAGCAATCCGTTGAAGATGCAGATTAAAGAAGAACTCGCTTATTCCGGTTTTTTAAAATTGTTTAATTCATACGAGAAAATATGGGGTTAAATTGAATTCTTGATGAGACTTCTCTAGATAAATACCTACCCATCCATATAGAAAAATAAGAAAGTATAGATTACTATGTACTGATTGAGCCAATGACTATTCATGATTCTATATTGAATCAATTCCATACCGGTTCCAAATTAGAGGAATGTTATGGTAAAACTTCGTTTGAAACGATGTGGTAGAAAGCAACGTGCGACTTGAAGGACATGATCGGCTGTGGATTCTTACATCCACCATTTTATATAGGACTGAAGGTGCTCTTGGTTCGACATAGTTTGTTCTGTTCTACTAGAATCCCTATTTTGTTGGGTTGTAAATAGTACATGATGGAGCTCGAGCAGAAAATCTTGATTTATTTCACCAGGGCAAGGATCTAGGGTTAGTGTCAATCAATAAGTTGGAACAACTTCGTAAGTATATCTTTGCTCTAGAACTAGAAAGGATCCAATTCGAACAAGTTTCAAATCCAAAAGGAAAATTTGTTGTAATTGGTAAAACCTTTTCTATCAAAAGTGTATCGCGCGGCAATCCACCGTTCGTATGATTCTTCGATAGAAAGAAATCGCAAAAGGTATGTTGCTGCCATTTTGAAAGGATTAAGAATCACCGAAGTAATGTCTAAACCCAATGATTCAAAGCAACGATAAAGGATCCCTGAACAAGGAAACACCATTTTCAATTGTCTCAACAACTGAATCAGAGTGAGGAATCAAAATGGATTCTAAACGAGACAAACAAAGGGGGTTAGAGACAGCTCAATAAATGAAATGCCTAAGGATTTTCCTTTGAACTCTTTGATAATTATCCAACTTGAGTTATGAGTACGAATGGTTTTTTTTTTTCGGGAAGGAAGAACAAAAAAACGCCTAAAATGAGAGTCTAATTGATTTAATGATTTGAGGCTCTATTTGTCACTATATACATAAAACATAAAATAGAATCCATTCTTTCTCGAGCCGTACGAGGAGAAAACCTCCTATACGTTTCTAGGGGGGGCATTGTTCATCTACATCTATCCCAATGAGTCATCTATCGAATCGTTGCAATTGATGTTCGATCCCGAAGAGACGGAAGAGATCTTCGGAAAGTGGGTTTTTACGATCCGATAAAGAATCAAACTTATTCAAACGTTCCCGCTATTCTATATTTCCTTGAAAAGGGAGCTCAACCTACAGGAACTGTTCATGATATTTCAAAGAGGGCAGAGATCTTTAAGGAACTTCGCGTTAATCAAACGAAATCAAATTAATGAAAAAAAAAGGGGGGGGAGGGTTACTGTATCTAGCTTTGTGTAAATTTTTCTCCACGATTCCCTTTTTTCTTGCTCTATTCATACCTATTTACTATTTGCTCCCATATGATCCCATATTATATAACGAAAAAATATCTTCTATTTATATGAGACGTGAGACGGGTAGAAAG